GAATGTATTTTATTTCCTCAAATAAAATATTGAGGGATAAAGGATTAAATCTTTTTAAGAAATAAAGTTTTTGATCTGAATATGAAAAATAAAAAATGGAAAGACCGCTTAACTATTGAAGTTGTTAATAGAACGAATCACACTTTTACCACTAAACTATACCCGCTACATATTCATTATTGGATATGAATGGACCATTTGTCCAACACTATTTGGACAAAAAAGTAATGAGACACAGTCAAGATAAAGATAGCATCAGAATCATTAAAATTCCAGCATTGACATGTATTTTGTTCTGACGCGGGCTTGAAAGAAAATAAAAGAAAATTATATTTTATATTTATAATTTTTATATTTATTATATTTATAATAAAAATATAATAATAATAATTAATAATATAATAAATATATATAATTAATATTTAATAATTAATATTTAATATATAAAATATATATATATAAATAATAATAATGTTAATGTATATATTATATATAATATAAATAATATAAAATATATAATAAAAATATATAATATATATATAAATATAGAATTATAATATTAATATAAATATAGAATAAATATATATATAGTATGTAGAAATAGATAGAAATTTTAGATAAAATTAAAATTATAGATTAAAATTCTAGATAGTATAAATATATATAGTATTATAGAAATAGAGAAATAGATAGAAATATAGAAATAAGATTAAGATATAGAAATAGAGAAATAGATAGAAATATAGAAATAAGATTAAGATAATAAATATTAATAATATTAATAAATATAAATTAAAATTAATAATATTAATATATATTAATCTGGTAATCTGGATTATATAGAATTTAAGATAATTTACTGGATTATAGATAATTTAGAGAATTTATAAGATAATCTATATAAATCCATATATTAGAATCTAACACTATTTCTAATAACTAATAATGGGAATCAAAATATCTCTTCTTGTTTCGATAAGAATTTTGATTTAATATAAAAACAAAAATTGTTTTGTTCGTTGGAACAAAAGAAGTACTGGCCCGGCCAGTACTTAACCAGGCCGGGTAAACGAACCCTTTGTACAAAATCAAAGAAATAAGAAATAAAGTATTCTTTCTATATGTAGAAATCTGTTTCGACTCATTATAAAAATTTAATTACTGATCAAATTCGTGGATATCTGACACTTTATCCATTTTTTTATGTGTTTTTATTACACTTTTTCTATATTTTAGTTATTAGATTTTTATCTATTGTTATTGTTCGAATTTCATTTAAAATGAAAGAAGTGAAGTATATATTCTTATATACAATGATTACATTAATGATTACATTACTTTTTTTTTTTAGATTACTTAATCTTATAATTAATAAAAAAGAAGGAAAATACAAATTTTTCTCAATCTTGGCTTCACGTGTCACATCACACGATAAACTTTAATTTTTGAATGGGGAGAGGTGGCTGAGTGGACTAAAGCGTCGGATTGCTAATCCGTTGTACGAATTTTTCGCACCGGGGGTTCGAATCCCCCTCTCTCCGACCCACCCGATCACTTGAATTTTTATAATTTTGAAGAATTTATTATTATTAATTTTCTTTTATTTTTATGAAATTTTTATCTTTCTTTATCTAGTATCTATTCCATTTATTGATAGATTTACCTATGAAAAACGAATCTCATCTCTTTTTTTATTCCTCGCGCCCAGGATTACGCCCCGGATCATTAGATAAGAATCCGAAGATGAAGAGAGAAACAAAGAATATTACTACTGTGTAAACGAAGAGTTTAAGAGTAAGCATTACACAATCTCCAAGATAAATAATATCATTTATTTAAAAAAGGAAATAGATCACCTATTTTACGACACACGCTATACATTAATATATTTACATTATTTTGATATGGCACTCTAAAGATTAAAAAAGTAAGTTTTTAAAATGCATTTTCACAAATTTCTTTCTAATGTAATACTAATGTAATAAGATTCGGATTTTTTCGTTAACAAAAATTTATTGTCATATCTATAATTAGATATTGTATGGGATCTTAGAAAGAGAAGGTTAGAACAAAGGAAGAAATAAGCTGATCAAAAATCATCGCTCCCTTATTAAAATTTAAAATTAAATTCAATATATCAATATACAATATAAAATACCAGAATTTCGCTTTTTTAATCGAGGGTTCCTAATGTCAGACTTATCCGATCTTATTTATTTTTTTTAACCAAAATATCATCTTTTTTTATCGAAGAAATCACGAATATAAATTGAATAGAGATTCATTTTTTATCGAAAACTTACGGCAGCTTGCCAAACAAAGGCTAAGAGAAAAAAGAGTACAGGGATAACTGGCATAACGTCTACGATTGGATTGAAAAAGGCATAAGCCTCGGGTAATTTGGCGAATAAAAAACTACTCGAATAAAGGTTAGAATTAAGACAGATACAGATTAAACTAAAAGTATTAAACATAACAAACATTTTTTTCTTGTTCTTTAAAATGAAATTGAAATGATAATAAATTATCAGATTTGATTGAGTTGTTTTTATGAGATAAAAATAAAAAAGGTGGATAAAAGATAAAAAAAATTCTTCTTTTTCTTTTACCTCTCCTCAATCAAAAATACTTCCTTACATTTTACAATCAAGTTAAATTAAAATACTTAGAATATAAGGAATTCTACTTTCATACAATATCTTAATTGAATTTTATGTAATGATCAATGAATCTTTTTTATTCTATATCTACATGTGTTGAATCCTAGGGACAACATGTCCTATATTTATTTTGGTTGGTTATTGACGAATAATCAATATTGAGCTTAGGTTTTCTTAGAAAAAAATAAAAATGGGGCGTGGCCAAGCGGTAAGGCAACGGGTTTTGGTCCCGTTACTCGGAGGTTCGAATCCTTCCGTCCCAGGTCGTTATTCATCATAAACGAGGGATTCTTCTCTATTTAAATAGAATTTAAATTCAAATTAAGGAATTAAAAATTTTTCTGTTTAACGTTGGATACAATGTGATCCAATCCTTTATTCTGAAATTTAATAATGATTCTAAGTAGCTGAAAATCTTTAGCCATTAATGGGGATTTCTTTTTCATTTGAATAAAAGTAAAAATAAAAGATTTTTTTTCATGTGATTTTCTTCATTTCATGTGATTTTCTTCATATGATAAAATATGGGGTTAATTTAAGTGAAATCCTTTTCGGACAAAAACTTATCTATCTATGGATAGGTAAGTGTGAATTATTATATATCGTTTCAGCCAATGACTATTCATGATTCCATATTGAATCAATTGCATACGCTTCAAAATAAAAATCAAGGGAGAGGGATGTTATGGTAAAACTTCGTTTGAAACGATGTGGTAGAAAGCAACGTGCGACTTGAAGGACATGATTGGCTGTGGATTTTGCCATCCATCATTTTCTATAGGAATGAAGATGCTCTTGTCTCGACATAGTTTGTCCTGCTAGGAACCTAATTTCATTTGCCTTAGGTTGGTAAATAAAAAGACTAATGGTATAGCATATGGTGGAGCTCGAGTAAAAACGATTGATTTATTTATCGGGAGAATAATCTAGGGTTAGTGATAATCAATAAGTTAGACCAACTTTGTAAATAGATCATTAGTAAATAGATCATCAATAGAATATATAAATGGAGAGGTTAAAATTTTAACAAGTTTGAAATAAAAAAAAAAGTCAAATTTGTCGAAATTTTAAAACTGTTTTGATCAAAAGTGTATCACAAAGAAATCAATCTTTCGTATGATTGTTCTTTTTTCCATATAAAAAAAAAGGTATGTTGCTGCCTTTTTTAAAAGGAGTAAGGATCACCAAAGTAATGTCTAAACCCAAAGATTTCACAAATCGTAAAGCAAAGACAACGAATTCCGGAACAAGTAAATACTATTTTAACTTGTCTCAACAATTGGATCAGAATGAGCAAAAAAAAAAATAGATCCTAAAGGAGACAAAAAAATAAGTTAGAGACAGCTCAATAAATTAGAAAGATTTCCTTTCGAACTCTTTTAAAACTATCCAACTTGAGTTAGGAGTACGACTGAGATTTTTTTTCTGTAAAGATATACTGTAAAGATATAATCATAGAAAGATATACTGTAAAGATATAATCATAGTATAAATAGTATAATTATAGAATATATAGTATATTATAGTATATAGAATAGAATTATAGAATTTAGAATCATCTTTTCTTGAGCCGTATGAGGCGAAAACCTCCTATACGTTTCTAGGGGGGGCATCCTTTATCTACATCTATCCCAATGAGCCATCTATCGAATCGTTGCAATTGATGTTCGATCCCGAAGAGAAGGAAGAGATCTTCGAAAAGTGGGTTTTTATGATCCGATAAATAATCAAACTTATTTAAATGTTCCTGCTATTCTATATTTCCTTGAAAAGGGTGCTCAACCCACAGGAACTGTTCATAATATTTTAAGGAAGGCAGAACTCTTTAAATAAATAATTTAGAGTTTATTTTGATCAGAATAAAAGTCATGAATAGAAAAAGCTAGTACCTATCCTTAGTACCTATCCTTGTGTAATTCTTTATTCAAAGTTTGGTCTTTTCTTGTTCTATCTTAATCTTATTCTTACTTAATTTAGTTTATTTTATTTCTTTTTTTCTTGTTGTGGAACCCCCCCCCTGTTGGGGGGGTAATCTTTCTTCTTGTATTTGTATTGTACCTTTATTTATTTTTATTTTTTTTTTCTATATTTTATATCTACCTTATTTTTTACGCTCAAATCTATTATTTATCATTTGTGTTGTGCTAATCCAATATCTAATAATATCCAATACAATATTAAATTTAATTATAATTATATTTAATTCTAATTATATTATATTTATTATTATATATTAATATTATATTAATTATATTAATATTAATTATATTACTATATTACTAATATACTAATATTAATATTTTATAATATTATATTATATTAATATTAATTATATTACTAATATTTATATTTAGATTTTTTTTTATTTATTTAATTTATTAAATATTAATATTTTTTTTTTTATAAAAAGTCCATTCATATTGACAATGGCGTATCGAACAGATATAATTATCTCGTAGATAAGTGGTTTGTCAATTTGCCAATTCTATTTTGAATCTCTTGTTTTTTGAACCGGATCCTATTGATATTTTGTTGTTTAGATTTGTTTTCTTCCTAGTTCCATGTTTTGATGTAGTTGTGCAGTTCAATTCCATTGATTTTTTTTATTTTTTATTTATTTATTTTGATCATATCTACACATCATATAGATCCGGGTTGCTAACTCAACGGTAGAGTACTCGGCTTTTAAGTGCGACTATGATCTTTTACACATTTGGATGAAGGAAGGAATTCGTCAAGACTATTGGTAGAGTTTATAAGAACGCGACTGATCCTGAAAGGTAATGAATGGAAAAAAGAGCATGTCGTTAAATATGAAATATAATTTTAATAAATAAAATAATCATAAAAAAATTTAATACTCATAATATAACATAAGAATTCTAGTTGGGTCTAGTGAATAAATGGATAGAGCCTTATGGCTCCAATTCGAGTAAGACGAAAAAGTAACGAGCTTATCTTCTTAATTTGAATTAATTTGAATGAAGACCCGATCTAATTAGACGTTAAAAATAGATTAGTGCCTGATGCGGGAATAAGGTTCTCTTGTTAATTGTGAGTGGACCATTGATTCTTTTTTTTTTCTTGAATCCTAATTATTCTTTATTTTAAATTTAAGACAGATGTGTACTAAGAAATAGTATACTGATAAAAAAATTTTATTCCAAGGTCAAAAGAGCGATCGGGTTGCGAAAATAAAAGATTTTATACCTTTTCCTTATTTTTCTTCTTGTTATTTTAGATTTTCTTTATTTCTTTTATTGTTATTCTAGTTATATTAACAATAAATCCGATTGTATAGAAAGGGAAAGAAAAAAGATCTGTTGATTGGGCTCTCTGTCTCCGGGGTATATATTCTTTATTTGTTCTTAACTTTTATATAACCTATATAATCTTTTTACCATTACGTTATTTACATCACAATCAATATCAATATAAATATAACAGTATGTATATATAATAAATAATAAATATTTAATAAATATGTATATATACATATATATATATATGTATATAATATAAAATGTATATAATATAAAAGTATAATATAAAAGATATCTTAAAATAAATAAAATAAAAATATAATTAATTATATATTATATATAATAATATTAATATAATATAAAATAATATAAAATATAATAATAATATATAAATAATAAATATAAATATATTATTATAATAAATAAAATAAATAATAAATTTTAATATATAATAATAATAAAGTATAGAATTTATTAATTTATAATAAAGGATATCTAAAAAAAAATGTAATGTAATTGTATTACTGTAGTGTAATACTGTATATTACTGTATATACTAATAATACACTAATATACTACAGTGTTATTTATAGTTCTAGTATAGTATAAAAGTATAAAGAATATACTACGTATAATATACAATACACATACGCCGTTCTGACCATATTGCACTATGTTATCATTTAATAACAATAACACAAGAAGCGACTCCCTTTTTTGTTTTTGTTTTCATCAGTATAAATGTACGTAAATGGAAAAATTTATGGATTTCGGCAACAAAACTTCCTATATCCGCTACTCTTTCAGGAGTATATTTACTCACTTGCTCATGATCATAACTTCAATAGTTTGATTTTTTACGAACCCGTGGAAATTATTGGTTATGACAATAAATCTAGTTTAGTACTTGTGAAACGTTTAATTACTCAAATGTATCAACAGAATTTTTTTATTTCTTCGTTTAATGATTCTAACAAAAAAGAATTTTGGGAGTACAAGAATTTTTTTTCTTCTCATTTTTCTTCTAAAATGGTATCAGAAGGTTTTGGAGTCATTCTGGAAATTCCATTCTCGTCGCAATTAGTATCTTTTTCTGAATCTTCTGAAGAAAAAAAAATACTAAAATATCAGAATTTACGATCTATTCATTCAATATTTCCCTTTTTAGAGGACAAATTTTTACATTTGAATTATGTGTCAGATCTACTAATACCTCATCCCATACATCTGGAAATCTTGGTTCAAGTACTTCAATGCTGGATCAAGGATGTTCCTTCTTTGCATTTATTGCGATTTCTTTTCCACGAATATCATAATTTGAATAGTCTCGTTACTTCAAAGAAATTCATTTACGCCTTTTCAAAAAGAAAGAAAAAATTCCTTTGGTTCCTATATAATTCTTATGTATATGAATGCGAATATTTATTCCTATTTATTCGTAAACAATCTTCTTATTTACGATCAACATCCTCTGGAGTCTTTCTTGAGCGAACACATTTCTATGTAAAAATAGAGCATCTTATAGTAGTGTGTTGTAATTCTTTTCATAAGATCCTATGCTTTCTCAAGGATACTTT